AAACAAAAGAAAAACCAATCGAATTTCTTTTATGATATAAAATAAAAAAGAAAAGTATGTAGATAAATGGAAGGGTGAGAGAAAGAAAAAGAATATCAATGATATATCATTCCAATATATGTAAGGTTTCTGAGTCATCTCAGAAAAAACAGTGTTATAAAGCATCAATACTGATTCATCCACAACTAGACTAGATGAATCGATTCATATAAAAAAAACGAGCCTCGGGCCAATAAAGACTGAGAAGATTGACTCAAGAACAAATTTCATGAAGGGCTCCATTGTAGAATTCAAACCTAATCATTAATTGAGAAGCGATGGGAACGACGGAACCTATGAATACAGAAGATTCTATTGAAAAACGAATCCTAATAATTCATTGGGTGGGATGGCGGAACGAACCGGGGACCAATTCATTTATTCGGAGAAATTATGAGCTAACCCTACAACTGAAATAGATATTGAAAGAGTTAATATTCGCCCGCGAAGATTTTTATTAGATTACTCAATCTTGTTCTATCCAATATGATATGATAATATGAGAAAGGGCAAAAAAATAAAGATTCGTTATAAAATAAAAAAACGACATTAGATAATATATTATCAATAAAAAACTATATTATTTTCAAATAAATAAAATAATCTAGAAATAAAATACATGTTTAAGTAGATATCCAAACAAGATATAGAAATTTCTAATAGATTAGATGAAATCTCAAAAAAGAATCCAAGATTCAGTAGATTTTGATTAAACTTGAATCCTTTCATTCGCGAGGAGCCGGATGAGAAGAAACTCTCATGTCCGGTTTTGGAGTAGAGATGGAATTGAGAAAGAACCATCAACTATAACCCCAAAAGAACCAGATTTCGTAAACAACATAGAGGAAGAATGAAAGGGATATCTTATCGAGGCAATCGTATTTGTTTCGGTAAATATGCTCTGCAGGCACTTGAACCGGCTTGGATCACATCTAGACAAATAGAAGCAGGGCGGCGAGCAATGACGCGAAATGTGCGACGTGGTGGAAAAATATGGGTACGTATATTTCCAGACAAACCAGTTACGTTAAGACCTACCGAAACACGTATGGGGTCGGGTAAAGGATCTCCCGAATATTGGGTAGCTGTCGTTAAACCAGGTAGAATACTTTATGAAATGGGCGGAGTAGCAGAAAATATAGCCAGAAAGGCTATTTCTATAGCAGCCTCCAAAATGCCTATACGAACTCAATTCATTATTTTGGGATAGGAACGTAGAATCAAAGCAAAAGTCTTGGGGATAAAAAAAAATTGCAGGTTTCTTTTTTTTGGACAAACAATATTTCTTTTTTTACTTCACTCTTTGCTTTGCATTGAAAGAACAGATTAAAAATGATATGATTCAACCTCAAACCCATTTGAATGTAGCGGATAACAGCGGGGCTCGAGAATTAATGTGTATTCGAATTATCGGAACTAGTAATCGTCGATATGCTCATATCGGTGACATTATTGTTGCTGTGATCAAGGAAGCATTACCAAACACACCTCTAGAAAGATCAGAAGTGATCAGAGCTGTAATTGTACGGACTTGTAAAGAACTTAAACGCGACAATGGTATGATAATAGGATATGATAACAATGCTGCAGTTGTCGTTGATCAAGAAGGAAATCCAAAAGGAACCCGCGTTTTTGGTGCGATTGCCCGAGAATTGAGACAGTTAAGTTTCACTAAAATAGTTTCATTAGCACCTGAGGTATTATAAGATCATACATAATATAGTTATATTATACATATTGAATGAAATAGATTAAATTAATTAGTTGATTAGATTGTATCTCACGCATATACCTTTATTAACATAATAAATCATTTTTAAATGAAAAATATCATTAATATTATATATATATATATTAAATAATTTATTATATTTATATTAAATAAATATAAATAAATAAATAATATTTTGAAATAAAAGCATGTTGATTATATCAAAAATAGGAGGCAACAATCATTTTAGTTTATCATGGGTAGGGACACTATTGCTGACATAATAACCTCTATACGAAATGCTGACATGAATAGAAAAGGGACGGTTCGAATAGCATCTACTAAGATCACCGAAAACATTGTAAAAATACTTTTACGAGAAGGTTTTATCGAAAACGTGAGAAAACATCAGGAAAACAACAAATATTTTTTGGTTTTAACCCTACGACATAGAAGGAATAGGAAAGGACCATCTAGAACTATTTTAAATTTAAAACGGATTAGTAGACCCGGCCTACGAATCTATTCTAACTATCAACAAATTCCTAGAATTTTAGGCGGGATGGGGATTGTAATTCTTTCTACTTCTCGAGGTATAATGACAGACCGGGAGGCTCGACTAGAAGGAATTGGCGGAGAAATTTTGTGTTATATATGGTAATCTTTATGATATACGAATTGGATTCGGAATTTCCTATTTGTAAAAGAAAAGGGGGCGGGGTAGTGGATATCACTCCTCCTACACAAGTT